TGAAGGACAATATGGTATCTCCTATTTATAGTTTTTCAGCCCTTAAGGGTTTAGCTTTCCCCTAAATTGTATGTTTTTTTTTTTTTTTTTTTTTCTTCGAATGAGATAAAACTTTTATCGTGAAATGATTTTAAATAACAAAATGGATTATAAGAGTTAAATTGTTCAAAAAGGTCCACTAGAACGACCGATGAAAAAGTAGAAAAACCCAATGTAAGAAAATTACATTACTGATTCTTTATTCACCTGGGTGAATTGGAGTGGGTGTGAAAAAGTGGAAAAAAATGAATTCAAAAAAATGCAAAATTTTGCACTTTTTTTGCACAAAAATTGCCCTGAATTTTTACCCTATTTTTTATTAACCGTGGGCTAAACCCGATCATTTTGATTTCAGATTTTGGAAAATCCCGATGAAAAAGTTTTTTGTATAAATGATTTTTAGATTGATCATTTATATATATATATATATACATAAGGGTTTATTAATTATAATATAATTGTATGAATATAAAGCTATAAATTATTGGGAGATAAATTAGAATAAGAAAATTTATACATGCTAAATGTACAGGTATTTAATTTATATATATTAATCTGGATTATCTACACTTGTTTAAGAAGGGGTATAAGAAAAAGAAATGTGATGAGGGATGTAATAAAGTTTACTGAAAGTTTAGGTTATCATTTATATAATATATAAATCAATATTATATCTATATATATATATATATGTATTTACATTTAAAAAAATAGGAATATATGCTTATAGATGTTTATACATGATTTATATTTAATCGTAAACCTTTATATAATTAAAAAAAATATTTTAGATGAAAATGGAAATTTTACTAAAAAAAAAAAAAAACTCCTTATTTATACGAAGAATATATATTTTACACAATAAATAATACAGATGAATTGAGAATTATACCATTATGTCCATAGTAATAGTATTGTAAGATTTTTAATATATGTAAATTAAAAATTCTTATACGGGGATTTCGGGGCTTTTTTGGAAAAGTTGGGGTTTAAGGGAGAAATTTGGTTTAGGGGATCAGGATAGAATTTTATGTTCTAAGGAGTTATTTTTTTTTTGGTTAGCATGAAATGAGTATGGATAAAAGTTTTAATTTGAAACGGGTATTTAGTTTATTTTAAGAAATCAAAGTATTAAATTTCAGAAAAATTGGGAATAATTTTGAAAAAATTCCAAAAATTTGAAAAGATTTTGGGATGGTTGGAATTTTGCGGGGGAAAGAAGATAGGGTAAAATAGTAGATTTAAAGAAGTTTAGCGAAGCATGGTTTTGAAAATTTTTATTATAGGGCGTTTTGGGTGAGTTTCAGAAAAGATTGGGAAAATTCCCAGAGACAGAAAATTTTAAGAAAATTAGGTTCGTGATGAATTTGGATCGGGGATTTCAGGAAGAGGGCACTTTTTGGAGTCGAGAAAATTTTCAAAAATTGACATTTTTGGAAAAATTTGGTTCGTGATGAATTTGGATCGGGGATTTCAAGAAGAGGGCACTTTTTGGAGTCGAGAAAATTTTCAAAAAATTGACATTTTTCGGAAAAATTTGGTTCGTGATGAATTTGGATCGGGGATTTCAAGAAGAGGGCACTTTTTGGAGTCGAGAAAATTTTCAAAAAATTGACATTTTTCGGAAAAATTTGGTTCGTGATGAATTTGGATCGGGGATTTCAAGAGGAGGGCACTTTTTGGAGTCGAGAAAATTTTCAAAAAATTGACATTTTTCGGAAAAATTTGGTTCGTGATGAATTTGGATCGGGGATTTCAGGAGGAGGGCACTTTCTGGAGTCGAGAAAATTTTCAAAAAATTGACATTTTTCGGAAAAATTTGGTTCGTGATGAATTTGGATCGGGGATTTCAGAAGGAGGGCACTTTCTGGAGTCGAGAGAATTTTCAAAAAATTGACATTTTTCGAAAAAATTTGGATTAGGTAATAGGGGTTGGAAAATTTAAGGTAAAATGAGCTTGGGTTTGAAGATTTTTAAAAAGATTTATGAAAGTTGGGTGTTCTAAATCGTTTTCCTAAAACAGACTTGAAGGTTGGGAAAGGAACAATAGAAGGAATTTTCAATTGATTGGGTTTATTGAAAAAATTATTGTATTTTCTGATTTTGGTTTTTAGTTGGATCAAATTTTATATTTGATGAAATTTATTTCGTCTGGGGGTTTAATTTAAAAATTAAATCTCTAAGTGAATTTTTTAATCTTGATTGGGAAATGGATTCGAATTTTCAGGGAAATATTTCTACGGGAAACTCTAATGTTTTAGGTTTCTGGGTATGGGAGCTAGTTTCATTAACTTAAAATTGGTGAAGAAGGAGATCTTTTTGCTTCAGGAAATCCCTATGTTTTTAGATTTCTGGGTATGGGAGCTAGTTTTAGGAATTGAAAAAGAAGCTTTCTTCTAAAATTAGAAAACTTTTTATGCTTGAATTTAAGTTTAAAATTTTGTTAGATTTTTTGTACTAAAAATCAAAGTTTTATTCTGGCTTAAAAATTTGATATATGGTAATTTTACATGCAAGTTTAAATTTAAATATTGGTTTGGGCAGTAAATAGATTTAATGATTAAGGAAGCTTAGAATTAGATAATTATTTGAGTATAGACAAATCTTGTGCCAGCAGTTGCGGTTAGACATGATATACTTTTAAATTTGATTCGGGTGATAGTTATCTTATGATTAATTAAACAAAGGTTGTTCTTATAAGGTGAAATTTTTTGAGTGGCTTAGTTTTTTTTTGGGGGGGGAAATGCTATTAGATTTTTGAAATAAACTAGGATTAGATACCCTATTATTGGAAATATAAAGTTGAACTCCTGAGAAGTATTAGATGTTCTTGAAATTTAAAAAATTTGGCGGTGTTTTAGTCTGTTCAGAGGAACCTGTCCTGTAATTGATATTCCACGATTAATAGAACTTGTTTTTCAAGTTTGCATATCGTCGTTATTTGAATATCTTTCAAGGGGAGAATATTCAAGATTTATAATTTTAATATAAATCAGATCAAGGTGCAGCTTACAGGCAAGGAGAGATGGGTTACAATGAAAGTATTTATATGGTTTAAGGGCTGAAAATTTTTAATAAATAGGATTTGATAGTAAAGTGAATAATTTAATTTATTTGATTATAGCTCTAAAATATGCACATATCGCCCGTCGCTCCCATTATAAGGTGGGATAAGTCGTAACAAAGTAGGTGTACCGGAAGGTGTACCTGGAAAGACAAATTAAAGCTTTAGAGAAAGCGTTTTATTTACATTAAAAAGTTGACTGTGGAATTCAGTTTAATTTGAAATTTAAAGTTTTATTTTATAGGGTTTTTTAAAAATAATTATATGTTTGAGTAATTAGTTTGAAATGATTGTTTTTATTATAGATAAATAGTACCGTGAGGGAATATGCTAAAATTATTATAAGAATAATTAATTTTTGGTACCTTTTGTATCAGGGTTTATTAAAAGGGTGTTTAGGTTTAAGCTTTCTCGAATTTATAGGAGCTAATAATATATATATATTAATGTTGAAGAATTATTTTTAATATATTGTTGGAATTAGACGTTAGTCGGATTTAAATATATCTAGTTTTCTAAGAAATTAATTTAATTAAGTTTATTTTGTGAATCGTTTGTGTAAATAATAGATTTTGGGATAGAGTAATATTCAAGGGGATAAGCTTTTGAATAAATTTTTATAAATCTGATTTTTTATTAAAAATTGAATAGGAATAGAAGTTTTCATTTTTTGTAGTGTTTTATAGTAAGATTTTTATTTAAATGATTTTAGGGTTTTTAGGTTTTTTATTGGAATGTTGAATATAATTGGAAATTTTGAGTAATAATGATAAAATGAGTATAGTGTTTTGTTTATATAGTTTGTAAATGAAAGGTTTAATTAAGTAACTCGGCAAATTTACTTTCTGCCTGTTTATTAAAAACATGGCCTTTTGGGAATAATTTAAGGTCTGGCCTGCCCAATGATTTTTATTTAATGGCCGCGGTACTCTGACCGTGCAAAGGTAGCATAATCATTAGTTTTTTAATTGAAAGCTGGTATGAACGGTCTCACAAGAAAGTAGCTGTCTCAATTAAATGGTTCTGGAATTTTATTTTTTAGTCAGAAAGCTAAAATATTTTTAAGGGACGAGAAGACCCTATAGAATTTTATAATTTTTTTTAGGTCATGTTTTTGGTTTTATTAATTTGATTTGGAGAAATTTATTTTGTTGGGGTGATGGAAAAATTTAGTTAACTTTTTTTTATTTTTTTCACTGATTTGTGTATATTTGATCCGCCTAGGGCGATTACAAGATTAAATTACCTTAGGGATAACAGCGTAATTAATTTGGAGAGTTCTTATCGATAAATTAGTTTGCGACCTCGATGTTGGATTAAAATGAACTTTTGGTGTAGGGGCTAGGAGCGTTAAGTCTGTTCGACTTTTAAAATTTTACATGATCTGAGTTTAAACCGGCGTGAGCCAGGTTGGTTTCTATCTTTAAATGATTATAATATCTTAGTACGAAAGGACCAGGTATTAGTTTTATAATTTGATTTTGGAATAATATAATTGTTTTGGCAGAATAGTGCATTAAATTTAGAATTTAGATATGTATGGATAATACAGGCAATAATATTTGCTTTAGATTTGTTTCTTTTATTTTATGGGGTATTGATTTTAGTGGTGTGTGTTTTAGTTGGGGTAGCATTTTTAACTCTTTTAGAGCGTAAGGTTTTGGGATATATTCAACTACGGAAGGGACCCAATAAGGTTGGATTTTTAGGGATTCCCCAACCTTTCAGAGATGCAATTAAATTGTTTTCAAAGGAGCATACATACCCTTTTATATCTAATTTTAATATATATTATGTTTCTCCTATTTTTAATTTGTTTCTTTCTTTACTATTGTGGGCTTGCATTCCCCTTTTTTCAGGGTTTTTGAGTTTTAGTTTGGGAATTCTGTATTTTTTATGTTGTGCGAGTTTAAGTGTTTATACAGTAATATTAGCGGGCTGGTCATCAAATTCTAATTATTCAATATTGGGTAGAATACGTGCAGTTGCTCAAACTATTTCTTATGAGGTAAGGCTAGCTTTAACTTTACTATCTTTTTTAATTTTGATTATAAGATTGAATTTAATGGATTTGAAGATTTATCAAAGAATGATTTGGTTTATTGTAATGAGTTTACCTCTTTGTATAGTTTGATTTGTTTCGAGATTAGCAGAAACAAATCGTACTCCCTTTGATTTTGCGGAGGGGGAATCGGAGTTGGTTTCAGGATTTAATGTGGAGTATAGAGGAGGGGGTTTTGCTTTAATTTTTTTAGCTGAGTATTCAAGAATTTTATTTATGAGAATAATATGTTGTATGTTGTTTTTGGGAGCTAATTTTTATAATTTGGTTATTTTTTTGATTTTAGGTTTTGTTTCTTTTTTATGGGTTTGGGTGCGGGGTACATTACCACGATTTCGTTATGATAAATTAATGTATTTGGCTTGAAAGAGATATTTACCCTTGACTTTAAATTATTTTTTATTTTTTTTGGGGTTGAAAATTTTCCTTTTTATAGGAGTGATTTAGTGAATGAAATTTAGTAAAAAGTTAATAGAGAATTTACTCTTTTTTGTATTTTCAAAATACACACTTGTACAAGTTCATTAACTAATTTTTGAAAATTGTTTTATCTCATAATTGGTGGACAATTGGGTTGATTAGGAAATAAGAGAAGTATAAAATAGTAAGAATTTGGCCTACTGAGATATAAGGATCTTCTACAGGTCGGGCTCCAATTCATGTGAGGAGGATTACAATAGTTACAAATGATCAGAAGAGAATTTTGTTTAGTGGGTAAAATTGGGTTCTTTGTATTATCTTTTTATTAATAAATGGAAGGATAAGAAGGATTAAAATGGATATTACTAAGGCAATTACTCCCCCAAGTTTATTGGGAATTGATCGGAGAATTGCATAGGCAAACAGGAAGTATCATTCAGGTTGAATATGGACGGGAGTGACAAGAGGATTGGCTGGAATAAAATTTTCAGGGTCTCCTAGGAGGTAGGGATTAATGAGAACAAGTAGTATGAGAATAGAAGTTATAATGATGTATCCAAAAATATCCTTATAGGAGAAGTAGGGATGGAAGGGGATTTTGTCAATATTTCTATTTGTTCCTAAGGGGTTATTTGATCCGGTTTGGTGGAGGAATAATAAATGGATTATTACTAAAGCTGCTACAATAAAAGGGAGAAGGAAGTGAAGAGTGAAGAATCGCGTTAAAGTTGCGTTATCTACTGCAAATCCCCCTCATAATCATTGGACAACTAGAGTTCCAATATAGGGGATTGCTGAAAGGAGATTAGTGATTACTGTTGCCCCTCAGAATGATATTTGTCCCCATGGAAGAACATACCCAAGGAAAGCTGTTGCTATTACGCAGAATATAATAATTACTCCAACTGTTCATGTGAGTTCAAGGTTGTAAGATCTATAATATATTCCCCGCCCTACATGAAGGTATAAGCAAATGAAGAAGAATGATGCTCCATTAGCATGTGTTGCACGGATTAATCAACCATAATTTACATCTCGTGAGATATGAACTACTCTATTAAATGCTAAGTCAATATTTGCTGTAAAATGTATAGCTAGGAATACTCCCGTAATGATTTGGATTCCTAAGCACAATCCGAGAAGGGAACCAAAATTTCATCATGCGGAAATATTTGATGGTGAAGGGAGATCAATAAGGGAATTATTAATAATTTTAGTTACTGGGGAAATTTTTCGAATTGGTGTTTTCATTAGTTGTAGTTTCGGAGGGGTCCTTGCTTAAATCTTGAGATTTTGATAACTACGATTATAGTGATTAATAAATAGATAATTAAAAGGATGGAAATTATAATTGCGGGAAAATTTAGGAATTTATTTAAGGATAATAGGGAGAATAATAGTTTAAATCTTTCTGAGATTATGTTTGTATAATTTGTAAATCATTGATCAACAATAAGTGATGCAGGAAAAATTAATAGAATTAGGGATGATGAAATAAAAGCAAGGAAAATTGAATATGAAAATTTTTCATTTGAAGCGACTCTAGTCATGTATATAAAGAGGACAAGTATTCCCCCAATTATAATAAGAAGTAAGATATATGAGTATCAAAAGGTTAAGTTTATTCATCCGGTGATCAAAGCAATTATAGTAGATTGGATGAGGAGAAGGAGTCCCATAGAAAGGGGATGTTTTATGAAGGGTAAGAGTATTGCAGGTATAAGGGATGTGAGTAATATTATTATCATTTGTTCAGAAAGTAGTTTAAGAAAAATATTAATTTTGGAGATTAATGATGAAGGAAAGGTCCTTTCTGAAGTTTTAAAAGATGTTCTTATTTTTGGTTTACAAGACCAATATTTTATAATTTAAATTATTAAAACTAATGATAATTATAATTGGTGTGTCTTTTTTCATATATTTAATGGGGGTGTTTTCATTTTGTTTGGGTCGGAAGCACTTGCTTTTAATGCTTTTAAGATTAGAATTTGTTGTGGTGGCCTTATTTTTGATACTTTATTCATATTTATGTTCATATGATTGGGAATTTTATTTTTTAATAGTTTTTTTGACCATAAGAGTATGCGAAGGGGTTCTTGGTTTATCAGTATTAGTTTTACTAATACGAACATACGGAAATAATTACATAATTTCTTTTAATTTATTATGATAAAGTTTTTATTTTCTTTAATGTTTATAGTACCTTTAAGGTTTTTAAAAGTTGGGTTTTGATTTAATCAGTGCATTTATATAGTATTAATTTTTTTGTTTTTGGTTGAGATTAGTTTAAGAAGAGCGTACTGTAATATTAGGTATTTTATGGGAGTTGATTTATTATCTTATATAATGATTTTATTGAGATTGTGAATTTGTTCTTTAATAGTAATAGCAAGGGAGGGAATTTTTAGAAGTAAATATTATTATAAATTGTACTTATTTGTTTTGTTGATTTTATTGATTTCTTTGTTTTGTACTTTTGCTTCTATAAATTTGTTTGTTTTTTATTTATTTTTTGAATTTAGATTAATTCCTACTTTAATTTTAATTGTGGGATGAGGATATCAACCTGAACGTATTCAAGCAGGGGTTTATTTATTGTTTTACACTTTGGTGGCTTCATTACCTATAATAGTAAGAATTTTTTATTACTATAATTTGAATGGCTCTTTAGATTTTTTCTTTTTTTTTAAGAGGGTAGAGTTTTTTGCATTTTATTTATGCATAAGAATGGTATTTTTAGTTAAAATGCCTATATATTTTGTTCATCTCTGACTTCCAAAAGCTCATGTGGAGGCACCAGTTTCTGGTTCAATGATTTTGGCGGGGGTAATGCTTAAGCTAGGGGGGTATGGTCTTATGCGTTTAATACAAATTATAATTCCTTTAGCTATTAAGGTGAATATAATTTTCATTGTGATTGGTTTGATTGGGGGATTTTTTGTTTCTTTGATTTGCTTACGTCAAGGTGATATTAAGTCTTTAATTGCTTATTCTTCTGTTGCTCATATAGGATTGGTTTTAGGGGGTATTATGACATTAAATTATTGGGGATTAAGAGGGTCTCTTGTAATAATAGTAGCTCATGGTCTATGTTCATCGGGTTTATTTTGTTTAGCTAATATTTCTTATGAGCGATTAGGAAGTCGAAGGTTTTATTTAAATAAGGGTTTAATTAATTTGATGCCTAGAATATCTTTATGGTGATTTCTATTGAGGTCTTCTAATATAGCTGCTCCTCCCTCACTTAATTTATTGGGAGAAATTATACTAATCAATAGGTTGGTTTCCTGGAGTATATTTACTATAATTTTTATATCTTTGATTTCTTTTTTTAGAGCTGCCTATAGTTTATTTTTATATGCTTATAGGCAACATGGGAAGCTTTTCAGCGGGCTGTATTCTTTCAGGATGGGAAGAGTTCGAGAATATCTACTTTTGTTTTTGCACTGATTTCCTTTAAATATTTTAGTTTTAAAGGGAGAATTCTTAGTTTTATGAAGTTACTTAAATAGTTTAAGGAAAATTTTGATTTGTGGGGTCAAGGATGTAGGAATACTTTAAGTAATATCTGTATGTTTTATTTATTACACAAGTTTTTTTGTTTTTAGAATATTGAGATTTTTTTTAAGGTTGAATTTTTTAAGAAGGGATTATAGAGTTATTTTAGAAATTGAGATATTAAGGGTAAATTCAAGAAGTATTTTGATGTCTATTATTTTAGATTGAATGTCTTTGTTGTTTTCAAGATTTGTTTTATTTATTTCCTCGATGGTTATTTTTTATAGGTATGAATATATAGAGGGGGATTTAATAATTAATCGGTTTATTATATTGGTGGTAATATTTGTTGGTTCTATACTTCTTTTAATTTTTAGACCAAATTTAATTAGAATTCTTTTAGGATGGGATGGATTGGGATTAGTTTCTTATTGTTTAGTTATTTATTATCAGAATGTGAAGTCCTTTAATGCAGGAATATTAACGGCTTTGACAAATCGTTTGGGGGATGTTGCTTTTTTAATGAGAATTGCTTGAATATTAAATTTTGGAAGATGGAATTATGTTTTTTTCCTTGATTATATATTTAATAGTGTTGAGATAAGGATCATTATAGTTTTAATATTATTTGCGGGAATGACAAAGAGAGCCCAAATTCCTTTTTCTTCGTGGTTACCTGCTGCTATAGCAGCTCCTACTCCTGTTTCTTCTCTAGTTCATTCTTCTACACTTGTAACAGCTGGGGTTTACTTACTTATTCGTTTTAATTTTTGTATGGGGGAAAGGGTTAAGATTATTTTATTATTTATTGCTAGATTGACTATATTTATGGCTGGGTTGGGGGCTAGATATGAATTTGATTTAAAGAAAATTATTGCTTTGTCGACTCTTAGTCAGTTGGGTCTGATGATAAGGATTTTGGCTATAGGGGGATATGTATTAGCTTTTTATCATCTTTTGACTCATGCTTTATTTAAGGCTTTATTATTTATATGTGCTGGGGCTATAATTCATGGACTTGGAAATTGTCAAGATATTCGTTATATGGGGGGAATTATTAATCAGATGCCTTTGACTTGTGTATTTTTTATCATTTGTAATATGTCTTTATGTGGTTTACCTTTTTTATCAGGGTTTTATTCAAAGGATTTGATTTTGGAGTTTATTTCTATGGAGAATGTAGGGATGTACGTTTATATTATTTATTACGTGTCTACGGGGTTGACAGTAGCTTATACTTTCCGATTAATTTATATAGTATTAAGGGGGGATTATAATTATTATTCTTTTCATATAATTAGGGATTTAGGTTTAGTAATGCTAAAGGGTATATTAGGTATTATTTTCTTTGTTGTTTTTATGGGAAGGACATTAAGATGGGTAATTTTAAGAACTCCTTATTTCATTTGTTTATCTTTTTTAATAAAAATAATAACTTTAGTTGTAGTGGTGTTTGGGGGATTTTTGGGGTATGAATTGGCTCAATTGGCTTTGAGATACAAATCAAAGTCTTTGAAATTGAATATAAGTTCAATGTTTTATGGATCAATATGAAATATACCTTATATTTCAACTTTTGGGGTGAATTTTTATCCTTTGCATCAGGGGGAGAGAATTCTTAATTCAATTGATCAAGGTTGATCAGAATATTTAGGTAGGCAGAATTTTTATTATTCTTTATCTGAGTTGTCAAAATTTTTGCAGGTTTTTCATAGTAATAATTTGAAGATTTTTTTATCTTTAACGGTGATGTGAGTTGTATTTTTAGTTTTTATAGTTTTTTACTTAGATAGCTTAATTTATAGAGCAAGATATTGAAGATATCTCGGTGATTTTAAAGTCTTTAAGTATTTACAAGGTAGATTCTAATTTTACAATGAAAGTGTAATGTTTTTTTTAAACTATGTAAATTGAAGGGTTAATGGAGTTACACCACTAGGTTTCCGAGTTAGAAGCTCGAGACCAGATATTCCCCTTCTTTAATTGGAAAAAAATTCATTATTATCATTAACAGTGATAAACCTCTACTTTGGTTTCAATTAAAAATAAGGATGTTTCCATCAGGGTTTTAGGTCGAAACTAAATACAATAATTTGTTTCTTATTTAAGATAAATTGATGATCAATACTTTTTAAGTGCAAATTAAACGTTATAATTAACTATTATCCTAGGTCATTCATTCTAGTGCTCCTTGGTTTCATTCATGGTAAAGTCCAATAAGAAGAATTGAGATGAAGAAGAATGCTATTCTTCAAAATAAATGGATTTTAGAAATTTTAAGGATGGAGACTAGGGGGATTAGGAGAGCAATTTCAACATCAAAAATTAGGAAAATTACAGCAATTAGGAAGAATTGAAGACTAAATGGTAATCGTGGAGATCTTTTAGGATCAAATCCACATTCAAAGGGGGATCTTTTTTCCCGATCGATGAAAGTTTTTTTTGAGAGGATGGAGGAGATTATTATTATTACGGAGGAAATTAATATAATTAGGGAGGCTCCGGAAATTATAATAAATATTATTTACACTATTTCTAGATAATTTGATTGGAAGTCAAATATATTATATTTATATTATGTAAATATCTACCTCATCAGTAGATTGAAATATAAAGGAATAGTCAGACAACATCAACAAAATGTCAATATCAGGCTGCGGCTTCAAATCCAAAATGATGAATAGATGAAAAATGATTATTTAAGTGTCGAAAAAGTCCTACTGCAAGGAATGTTGTTCCAATAATAACGTGGATTCCATGGAATCCTGTGGCTATAAAAAAGGATGATCCATAAACTGCATCAGCAATAGTGAAAGGAGCTTCCTTGTATTCATAAGCCTGAAGAAGAGTAAAATAAATTCCTAAAATCACTGTAAGGGAAAGTCCTTGAGTTACTTGGTTAAAATTGTTTTCAATTAATCTGTGATGGGCTCAAGTGACTGTAAGTCCTGATGAAAGAAGAATTAAAGTATTTAAGAGAGGGATTTGAAGGGGGTTAAAAGGTGTAATGCCCTTAGGGGGTCAATTTATACCTAATTCAATCGAAGGAGCTAGACTTCTATGGAAGAATCCCCAGAAGAAGGAAATAAAGAAGAAGACTTCTGATGTAATAAATAGGATTATTCCTCATCGGAGACCTATAGTTACTGCGTAAGTATGAAGACCTTGAAATGTTCCTTCTCGAGAAATATCTCGTCATCATTGGTACATTACGAGACTGGTGATTAGGAATCCTAGAAGGAGGAGATTATTATTAAATAAGTGGAATCATTTAATGATGCCAGTTATTGAAATTATAGCTGCGAATGCTCCTAAAATGGGTCAGGGACTAGCATCTACTAGGTGAAATGGGTGATTTTTATGGGTCATTAGGTTACTTCTCTTGAATATAAAGTTCTAAGAACAGCAAATACATATGATTGAATAATTGCTACAGCTGATTCTAAAATAAGAAGGAGGATTTGGGTTGCTAGTAATACTGAAATAAGGGACGTTGATATTAATGGTCCTGTATTTCCTAGAAGCGTTATTAAAAGGTGCCCAGCAATTATATTTGCGGCTAATCGGACGGCAAGAGTTCCGGGGCGGATAATATTACTAATTGTCTCAATGCAAACTATAAAGGGTATAAGAAGAGGGGGTGTTCCCTGAGGAACAAGATGGGCAAGTATATGAATTGTATTATTAATTCATCCGTAAATTATAAACCTTAATCAAAGGGGAAGAGCAAGGGTCAAAGTTAAAGCTAAATGACTGGTTCTTGTAAAGATGTATGGAAATAATCCTAGGAAGTTATTGTAAAGGATTAAGGAAAATAGGGAGATAAATAAGAAGGTTCTTCCCGAAGATCCCGGTCCTAGAAGGGTTTTAAATTCTTTATGGAGAGATAGAAGAACCTTTTTTCATAGGGATGATGATCGAGTTGGGATTAATCAAAGGGAGTAAGGGATAAAAATACCAAAAAGAATAGTTCTAAATCAGTTTAAGGGGAGATAAAGGCACGCTGAAGGGTCAAAAGATGAAAATAGATTAGTTATCATTTTCAGGATTTTGATAGGGAAATTTTTCTTAGAAAAAGATCTTTTGGGAATTGACTACTAATGAAGTAGTTGATAATTCTAATGATGATGAGAATAAAAGAGAAAAAAATTAATAATGATAATCAGTTTAATGGGGCTATTTGGGGAATTAAAGGCTACCTGTAGGGTAATAATAACTTGACAAATTAGCGTTATGATTTAACTAAACCTTTCATTAGGAGTAGGCGTTAATTTACTATAAAGTGGTTTAAGAGACCAATACTGACTTTCAGTTACCCAATGAAGCTTCTCCTATTTTTGAGACTCATTTAATGAAAAATGGGGGAGAAATACTTTCAATAACGATTGGCATAAATCTATGATTTGCACCGCAAATTTCAGAACATTGACCAAAAAATAGACCTGTTCGGTTTAGAAGAAAACTTACTTGGTTTAATCGTCCGGGTGTTGCATCAATTTTAACTCTTAGAGCAGGAATGGTTCATGAGTGGAGAACATCTGCGGCAGTAACTATAAGACGAATCTGAGAATTGTATGGAAGAACGGCTCGGTTATCTACATCAAGAAGGCGGAAACCTGATTTTTTTAATTCAGATGAGGGGATTATATAAGAGTCAAATTCAATGTTTTTGAAGTCTGTGTATTCATATGATCAATATCATTGATGGCCAATGGATTTTATGGAAACCGAGGGGTTATTAATTTCATCAAGAAGATAAAGTAAGCGAAGAGAGGGAAGAGCAATAAAGATTAGGGTTACTGCTGGAAGAATAGTTCAGATGACTTCAATTGTTTGACCTTCTAGAAGATAACGGTAGTTATATTTATTGAAAAATAAACTTGATATTAAATATCCAACTAGAACAGTAATTATAAGGAGAATTATAAGCGTGTGATCATGGAAGAAAGATAATTGCTCTATTAAAGGGGAAGCTCTGTCTTGAAGAAGGAATATTTTTCAAGTTGCAATTTCTAAAAAAAGTTGTACTTTATATATGGGGTTTAAGTCCACCGCACTATTCTGCCATATTAGAAGTTTGATAATATGGGAAGTTCAGAATATCTATGTTCTGAGGGTGGTATTAGTTGGAGTCATTCAATGGAAGATGTCATTCTTAGTGGGGATAGACTTTTTCGCATGGCTGTGAGTGATTCTCATAGAATAAAAAGGAATAGAATAATTCTTACAAGGGAAATTAATGATCCAATTGAGGAAATAATATTTCATGTGGAGTAGGCGTCTGGGTAATCAGAATATCGTCGAGGTATTCCTCTTAAACCAAGAAAGTGTTGGGGGAAAAAAGTTATATTTACACCAATAAATATTACAAGAAATTGAATTTTTAATAGTTTGTTGTTTAAGGATAGACCCGTGAAGAGAGGAAATCAATGAACAAAACCTGCCATGATAGCGAATACTGCTCCTATGGAAAGAACATAATGGAAATGAGCAACTACGTAATAAGTATCATGGAGGACAATATCAATAGATGAATTAGCGAGAACCACACCAGTTAATCCCCCAACTGTGAAAAGGAACACAAATCCTAAGGCTCATAGTATTGACGGGGAATAATTAATTTGTGTTCCATGAAGAGTAGCAAGTCAACTAAAGATTTTAATTCCTGTGGGAACAGCAATGATTATTGTAGCTGAGGTGAAGTAAGCTCGGGTGTCAACGTCTATGCCGACAGTAAATATATGGTGAGCTCATACAATAAATCCTAGAAGACCAATTGCTATTATTGCGTAAATTATACCCAAAGTTCCGAAGGTTTCCTTTTTTCTTCTTTCTTGGCTGATTACATGGGAAATTATCCCAAATCCAGGGAGGATTAAAATGTAGACCTCAGGATGACCAAAAAATCAGAATAGGTGTTGGTATAAAATTGGATCTCCCCCTCCTGCTGGGTCAAAGAAGGTGGTATTAATGTTTCGATCAGTAAGAAGTATAGTGATTGCTCCTGCAAGTACTGGTAGGGAGAGAAGAAGTAAAAGGGCAGTTAGTACTACAGCTCATACAAATAAGGGTATTCGGTCAAAAGTAATCCCCGTAGTTCGTATATTAATAACGGTGGTGATAAAATTTACAGCTCCTAGAATGGAGGAAATTCCTGCTAAATGAAGGCTGAAGATAGCTAAATCTACAGAGGCTCCTCTATGGGCAATATTAGAGGATAGGGGTGGGTAAACAGTTCACCCCGTGCCTGCTCCATTTTCAACTATTCTTCTCATTAGAAGGAAAGTAAGTGAAGGAGGTAATAATCAAAATCTTATGTTGTTTATTCGTGGGAATGCTATATCAGGAGCTCCCAATATAAGAGGAACAAGTCAGTTTCCAAATCCCCCAATCATGATTGGTATTACTATGAAGAAAATTATAATGAATGCATGGGCAGTTACAATTACATTATAAATTTGATCATCTCCAATTAGGGATCCTGGGTTTCCTAGTTCGGCACGGATTAAAATTCTCAAGGAAGTTCCTACTATTCCTGATCATCTCCCAAGGAGAAAGTAAAGTGTTCCAATATCTTTGTGGTTTGTCGAGAAGAGTCATTTGTTCGGTAAAATGGCTGAGTAATAGGCGATAAGCTGTAAACTTATTTACGAATTAAATTCTTTTGCCAGTCTTATATTCAAAAATGATACCAAATTGCAAATTTGGTGGTGGAGAATTCCTAAGGCTTAAAATTTGAATTTTAATGGCGACTTTGAAGGTCACAGGTTTCTTTAACCTAAATCCTTGGTTAAAGAAGGTTGAAAACCAAGGTTGATAAAATTAATCTTGCTAGCGTTACAAGATTAGTTGCTGTAATGAAAAACTTATAAGTGGGGGGGTCATTTGTGAGGAGGGTTGAATTTATAGAAAGAACAAGTGTTCTAAAAGTAATTCGTATGTAAAAATACAATGTTGCTAGTGTAGCAACAATTATTACAATTGCTAGGAAATAGAATCTTTCGTTAATTATGACTTGAATAGTTAATCATTTAGGGAAAAATCCAAGGAAAGGGGGGAGTCCACCCAGGGATAAAAAATTTAGGATGAAGAATATTTTTAAGGTTGGTTCTTGGTTTATTATAAGGGTAAATTGCTTTATGAAGAAAATATTTAATTTTTTGAGTATGATTACAATATTTAAAGTAATTACTGAATAAATCAAGAAGTAAATTATTCACACTACCTCAAAGTATAGGGTTGCCGCAATTATTCAACCAATATGATTAATTGAGGAGTAGGCTATGATTTTTCGTAGTCTTAAGTGATTTTGTCCTATTACTCCTCTTACGAATATGCAGGAAATAATAGAGGTGATTAGTAGTATTATTGTTTTTCTTGAGTAGGAAAGAAGAATTATTGGGGCAATTTTTTGTCAAGTTAATAGAATTATTCTATTTAATCAACTCAATCCTTCTATGACTTCGGGGAATCAGAAATGGAGGGGGGCAGCCCCCATTTTCAGGAGAAGGGAGGTATTAAAAATAAGTCTTGACTGAAATCTTCTTTCGATTAGATTAAAAACTTTTATTGATAAAACAACAATTGATAAAAGGAGAATTGTTGAAGCCAGTACCTGGGCAATAAAGTACTTTAGGGCTGATTCGGCAGGGAGTATATTTTTTGATGTTCTAATCAATGGGATAAAAGAAAGAAGATTAATCTCTAATCCCATTCATATACCTATTCAAGAATAAGAGGATGTTGCGACTAGTGTTCCGAGGGCGAGGAACGAGCCGAAGATTATTTTGTTTAGGTGTCTTATTAAATAGGAAAGGGGTAAACCTTTATAAGTGGGGTATGAACCCAATAGCTTTTTTAGCTTACCTATTTACATTTTAGTATAAGAGGTACTGAAATTTTTGATATTTCAAGAGGAGGTTTAATTCCCCCAAATGTAATAAAGGTATATTAGTACATTATTTGCTCTATCAAAGCAAGCCTTTTGATCAGGCACTTTATT